GTTATATGGGTATCCAAAGTACGAACGAGATGGATGTTGGTTTTCCCAACCATTCTTGTTAGTCCCGATCCTGATCAGGAAAGGGGAGAATTTTTAACAAAGTTTTTTGTGTGGTTGATTCCTAGATGTAGTGCTTCTTCCCCTATGCCACCTAATTGGTACTAGTGAAGTAGTATTAACCTGTAATCCAGAACCTATAGGCTAACCTTTCGCTCAAGACTAGAATCAAAAATTGAAGCATATGAGGTTGCATCAACCGAGGATACACGACAGAAGGTATTGTTCTCGGTTTCCCCAAACTTCACCTTCAACAAGCGTAGGTTTTTTTTTTTCAAAAAAACAACAATTTTCTTTCTATCCGGAAGCGTGTGCCCTTCTCGTAAGACTGAGAAAAAAAAAAAAAGAATCAAATCGCACCATCTCTGTAATAGGTAAATGCCTCCTTTTCTCCTGAAGTTGTCGGAATTATTCGTAATAAGATATTGGCTACAATTGAAAAGGTCTTATCAATAAAATTTCCATTTATCCGCGATCTCGGCATAGGTAACAATCCATTCGATAATTCTTCTCATTACCTCTCGTGGGATAAAAAATCCCACAAACAAAGGAATCGTACAGTACAAAATACCATAAAAGCGGACCCATTCTAAAAAAAAAACGTGCGGAACCTATACTCAAATTGTTCCCTTTTGACAGGAATCAATAGGAAATCTTTGAATCCGATTGGACTTCATTTAAAAAAAGTAGTATATGGATATAGTAAGGAGTATAGTAATTAACAAAACTATTCTATTAGCCTTTTAGCGAAGTTATAAGGAAGAATCTAGGAATTTTTTCTACAGATTATGAAAATTTGAGAAGTTTTGATTGGATTAGGATTCACGGAACAAAAAGAATCAAATAATCACTCTTTCTATGATTCAAATAGAATAAGCACCCCCTTTTTGCTTATTTGCATAGCGTGTATACACCAAAGTATACAATCGAAATAGAAAAATCCGCGGTTTCATTCATGAATTTGTAATCGAGCTGTAAGAAGTTTTCGTTGAGAAATCTTCAACGGATAAGGGGTTTTTTGAATTCCTATCTAACCGGAGTCAAGTAAGTATTAATCTAATCACGTCTAAATAGAATCATATTCTAAAATATATGGGTCGGGCGACCCGTTCCAATTCAGTGTTTAATCCGGTACCATTCTAAACATCAGAATCATAAAAAGAGGGGGTCGTCGTCTTGACAAAACAAACTTGACTCAATATAGCTTTTTTTGTTTTTCATTTTATTGTTATAATCGATTGGTCATACCTATACCGTAAAAAAAAAGAATACTGCAATATTCTAAATGAAATGGATCGCTATTCACCCGTTTTATGGGTAATAATCATAATCATAAGATTATGTAGGAGAGGTGGCCGAGTGGTTCAAGGCGTAGCATTGGAACTGCTATGTAGGCTTTTGTTTACCGAGGGTTCGAATCCCTCTCTTTCCGTATCTTCACCTACATTACGAATCTTATCGCTCGCAATGTATCAAATAAAAATGAAGACTATTATTCGAACCGTTAAACCAGCCCTCTCTTTATCTTTGATATCGATTCACTATTCCTAATTGTATTCTAATTGTAATTGCCTGTGGTACGGAAAATACTGGAAAGAGTAGAGTATTCAGGGCATAAAAAATTCCCCCGATCCATTTAAGATAAGTGAATGGAAGAGGAGGAAAAATTCACCGCACCCTTGTTTGGTATTTTAATTAGGTTCAAATCTGACGAGAATAATATTCTACGACTAGCAACTCTTTTATTTTCAAACCAACCCACTCACGATCTATTATTTGATTGACTACTCCTTTATACTGGGAGGAGTCAAGAATCAAATGTTTTGGTCTTGGTAACTTCCATTTCCGATTCCGATGAGGGGATGAATCAAGAGAATTTTGAATCAGCGCTCTGGATTTTTGTTCATCTCTTGTCGTAATAATATCTCGGGGTTTACAGCGATAACTTGGTATATCTACTATACGACCATTAACTAAAATATGTCTATGGTTAACTAATTGTCGGGCTCCTGGAATGGTCGAAGCCATGCCTAATCGAAAAAGGATATTATCCAAACGCATTTCAAGTAATTGTAGTAAAACCTGACCCGTTGAGCCTTTGGCTTTTCCAGCAATACGAACATAGTGGAGTAATTGTCGCTCTGTCAGACCATAATGAAAACGCAATTTTTGTTTTTCTTCTAGACGAATACAATATTGAGATTTTTTCCCAGAACGCGGTGGCGTTCGAGACTCAATTCCGGGCGCATACTTTTTTCTAGTAAGTCCCGGTAAAGCCCCCAGACGACGTGTTTTTTTAAAACGAGGACCTCGGTAACGAGACATAAATACTCCTTATTTTTTTTTTATTTGATTTTACAGAATAAACCTAAATTAAAACTGAACTAAAGCATAAACGAAGCGACATCTAATGAGGTACTGTACTACAAAAAAGAATAAGATGAATTGTAGTAATATTCTCGACTTTTTGTATATATAGGAAGTTTGTAGGGGCTTAGGGATACCTTTCCTAATTTGTTCGCTTTGGTTATCGAACTGCCCCAATCCGGTTTTTATTCATAGTTGGAAGTTCTTATGCCCCGATAGATCAGTGACCAGAAGAGAGAAGAAGTCTTTTCAAAATTCCTTGCTTTCAAGGAGACATTATTCATCATGTAAAATAAAAGTAAAACAAAAAAATAGAACTAAAGAAAAGCCGACTATCGGAATCGAACCGATGACCATCGCATTACAAATGCGATGCTCTAACCGCTGAGCTAAGCAGGCTTACATAACAAAATTTGAAAATTTTGTTGTGTATAGAAATTTCCTAAAATGAAAATACTGGGATTTGAATTAGCTATTCATAATGAAGATGGAATCTAGAAAGAAAAGGGTGGAATAGAATTTCCTTAATTCCTTACTTAATAGAATAGGCCTATATTTCTTTTTCTAATATAATTATATACCATATAACATAAATAGAAATATATTCTAATATAAGGAATAAGGATATATTATAGTATTAATTATAGAACAACTTTCTAAGGAAAATTGAGAAAATTTTCTTTTTTTTTATTCAAAAATGAAAAATAGAATAAATTATTACTTCTATTTTATAGAAGTTGTTATATATTATAATGACTAGATTGAGCACCTTACTTAATAGTAATAGTCGAATAATTCTATTATGGTTGGCCCTAAGGAAACGACAAGGATAAAGATAGAATGCAGAATTCTATTCTAATTAGAATAGAATGAGGCATTCCTATGCTTTCATTTGAAAAGGGAGGGGATAGATAAGACAAAAAAGGAATCAATTGACCCTTCGAGTATTCCAAATATAGCATAAACAAATGAGAGTAAAGGCGGCATACAGATGTGGTATATATTCAGCTGGATTGAATTGCGGATATATCAAAGATAGAATCATTTCTGATTAAAACAAATAAAGCCCTCTGATAAAAATGACAGAAGATCAAAAAAAACAACTTAGAACTTAGGAGGAGGCAGAAAGACCCTTTCTATATAGAGGAATCTATAATAAAAAATAGAAAGAAAAGAATTCAATGGCTAGGGCATAAATGCATAAATGAAAGAAAGAGAGGGGTGGCATCCCAATGAGAGAGAGAAATCCTAAAAATTAAAAATGGGGGATATGGCGAAATTGGTAGACGCTACGGACTTAATTGGATTGAGCCTTGGTATGGAAACCTACTAAGTGATAACTTTCAAATTCAGAGAAACCCTGGAATAAAAAATGGGCAATCCTGAGCCAAATCCTTTTTTCTGAAAAAAGGATAGGTGCAGAGACTCGATGGAAGCTGTTCTAACGAATGGAGTTGATTGCGTTGGTCGAAGAATCGAAACTCTAGAGATGAGCTTATACACGATAAATAGGTATACATCATACTAATACTTACTATAGCAAAGATTCATGAGATCCGAATAGGAAAAATTGAAAAAAGAATTGTGAATCAATTCCAAGTGGAAGGAAGGGTCGAATATTCACTGATCAAATGAAGAACTAACTAATTAGACGAGAATAAAGATAGAGTCCCATTCTACATGTCAATATCAATACTGACAACAATGAAATTTATAGTAAAAGGAAAATCCGTCGACTTTAGAAATCGTGAGGGTTCAAGTCCCTCTATCCCCAAGGCCAGTTTGACTTCCTAACTATCCTTTATACCCTTTTTCTTTTTCAGAGGTTCCAAATTCGCTATCCTTCTCATTCCACTCTAGTCTTTCATAAACACAAAAATCGGCGGAGAAATCTTTCTCTCTTATCACAAGTCTTGTAATATATTATATACGATATACATATAAATGAGCATCTATGAGCGATGAATCCTTATTTGATTTGAACTATTCAAACAAAACATATCCTTATTTTTGATTTTTGACGAAACATCCTTCAATGAAATGAAACTTCACTCATTGAAGTTTCATTTCATTGACATAGGCCAAGCCCTTTAGTAGTATGGGAATGATGCATCGGGAAGAGTCGGGATAGCTCAGTTGGTAGAGCAGAGGACTGAAAATCCTCGTGTCACCAGTTCAACTCTGGTTCCTGACACGCGGTGATTACTAAAATATTAATAGAATAATGGATACTTATACAAATTGATTAATAGAGAAGAGATCCGTATATATATATACTTTTTCTTTTTATAGTAATAGTCTAGATGATGATACCCACTTATCCATTTGCGTATTTGTATTTCTACATATATCTTTTTTTTTTGTATTAATAGATGAGTAAATACAGTAAAACAGTAAAGAAGAATATACTATAATATATTATATATACGAAAATATTCATTCTATTCTCTATTCTCTGAGTTATTTTATTTCTATATAGTTATACATATAGAACTAAATGGGTAAAGAAAAAATGAGCTTCCCTTTATCTTCTTTTTTCTTTGTTCATATGATGGATGCCTCCTCTTGTTCAAAAA